AAGAAAAAAAGTGCTTCCGAATTGATCTCATCCTTTACAATAAGAATTTCTCTTTGTTCGGTAATAACTTATTATTTCAATAAAATACTCCTTATATCAATCAATACAAAATAAAAAGAATTAGTGATTAGTTCATGAATCGTGATAAGAATTCGATATGTATGAATATGGATAGAGAAAAGAATAAATAAGGATCCCCTTTTTTTATTATTCATTCAATTACTGCATTCCATTTCTTTTTTCCTGTTCTTCTGTCTCAGAGGAGGATACTTAAAAAAAAAAAAATAAAGGATTAATTCGTTCTTGATAGTCATTTCTTTAACCAGTGAATAGGAGCATACTCTAGATCGGAATCGTAGGGAAGTACTACTTGATCATTTCTACCAATTTAAAGTCCTTATTATGATTCGTTTTATGAAGAAATACCTCTTTTTTGATACCTTACACTATCTCCATTACTAATCCTTTGTTTTGTGTACCTTGGTGTTCCTAACCGTCCACTGACTTTTGATTGATCCCCGGTATAGTAATACATACGAGACAGTAGTAGAAACTCCATACAGTTGATCTTTTGTTTGCGCCCGCTTCAAGATATGATGACTAATCAAAAAATCTTACTTAATCTTGGGGTAAGCAGTTTACACTGCTTATGTTTACTTCAACTTTATTCTTGTACATAGGGAATGAGATTTTTTCTTCTTACTACAAATTTATAAGCTGTTTAGTTTCACTCATATAACTATCTGGTTTAACTCATCAACCCGAATGCTGAATAAAAAAAAAATGAAAACATCTATTCAATACATTGAACCTCTTTCTTTTTTCTTTTATTTATAGAAGAGAGGTTCAAAGTTCATATTCCAACGAATCACACGTAGAGATATTGATAACACACATAGAGTTAATGGTATTTCATAACTAATAGATTGAGCAGCAGCTCGTAGACCACCTAAAAAGGAATATTTATTATTCGATCCATATCCTGACATAAGAAGCCCAATAGGAGCAATACTGGAAATGGCGATCCATAAAAAAACACCTATACTGAGATCGGCTAAAACAAGACGATACCCAAAAGGAATTACTAAATAACTTAGTAGAATTGATATAACCGCTATAGACGGTCCCACACTAAACAAACGAATATCTCCTCGAGATGGGAGGAGGTCCTCTTTAAAAAGTAGTTTAGTCCCATCCGCTATAGTATAGCTTGAAGAATTCCCAACGGGCCAGCATATTCAGGCCCAATACGTTGTTGTATCGCTGCAGATATTTCTCTTTCTAACCACACAATTACTAGTACCCCTATTGTGATTCCCAATATAAGGGTCAAAATGGGTACAATCCATATTAGTCCATACACTTCTTTTAAAAATTCCGATGTAGAAAAAGAATTGATAGTTTGTACTTCTGTCGTATCAATTATCATTTCAACGATCAACTTCTCCCATAATGATATCTATACTACCCAATATCGTCATGATATCAGCCAATTTCATTCTTTTAACTAGCTGAGGAAGAATTTGCAAATTGATAAAACCGGGTGGACGAATTTTCCATCTCCAGGGGAAAACGCTATTATCTCCTATCAAATAAATTCCCAATTCTCCTTTTGGGGCTTCCACTCTCACATAAAGTTCTTGTTTCGACAATTCCAAATTGGGTGAAGGTTTTTTACTAATAAATCTATATTCAAAATCATTCCATTCGGAATTCTTTGCTCTATCAAAGCGTCGTACTTCTAAATTTTCATAAGGTCCTCCAGGAATTCCTTCTAGAGCCTGTTGAATAATTTTTATGGATTCCTTCATTTCACCAATTCGTACTAAATAACGAGCTAATGAATCTCCTTCTTTTTGCCATTGGACTTCCCAATCGAATTCATTGTAACACTCATAATGATCAACTTTACGAAGATCCCATTGGATTCCAGAAGCTCGTAACATCGGTCCTGATAAACCCCAATTTACAGCTTCTTCTCCACCAATAATGCCCACTCCTTCAACTCGTTCCAAAAAAATGGGATTCCACGTAATAAGTTTTTGATATTCAACAACTCCTGTTAAAGAATAATCGCAGAAATCCAAACATTTATCTATCCATCCATAAGGTAGATCAGCAGCTACTCCTCCGATACGGAAATAATTATGCATCATTCGCATACCTGTGGCGGCTTCGAATAGATCATATATCAATTCTCTTTCTCTGAAAATATAGAAAAAGGGAGTCTGTGCACCGATATCTGCCATAAAAGGTCCAAGCCATAACAAATGAGAAGCTATACGGCTCAATTCCAGCATAATTACTCTGATATAGCTAGCTCTTTGAGGTACTTGAACATTTTCCAATTGTTCTGGTGCATTTACGGTTATTGCCTCTGTGAACATAGTAGCTAAATAATCCCATCGTGTTACATAAGGTAGATATTGTATAATTGTTCGATTTTCCGCTATTTTTTCCATTCCTCTGTGTAAATAGCCCAATATGGGCTCACAGTCAATAACATCTTCACTATCGAGAGTAACGATTAGTCGAAGAACACCATGCATTGATGGGTGGTGAGGCCCCATATTGACTATCATGAGATCTTTTCTTGTAACCGGTACTGTCATATCTTTTCTTCCTTAATTCATTATTCCATGAATTCCTCAAAACGAGGCTCATCAAAACGAAAAATCGAATACTACTAAAAAAAAATTCAAACGATTAAATTAACGAGTTTTTGGCTCCCGAATATCCAACTGACCAATTAATTTCTTATAATGTACTCTATTTTTCTTTGACAAATAAGCCAGCAACCGTTGACGTTTTCCTAGAATTTTTCGTAGACCCCTTTGCGATAAAAAATCTTTTTTGTGCAATTCCAAATGTGAAGTAAGTCTCCGTATCTTATTGGTGAAACTGAATACTTGAAATTCAACAGAACCTTTGTTTTCTTTTTTTTCTTCTTGTGGAATAATGGAAATAAATGAATTTTTGACCATAAAAAATTTTTCTATCCTTTTTCTTTCTTTTTCATGGATTTTTCCGATCAGGAAAAATAAAAAAAAGAATTATGCCAGTTATTTTAATCTAGTACACACAAAAATTTTGATTTATTCATATACTACTTCTTTATTTTATCCAAATCAAATTTTCAATTTGATTTGGATAGAAAGGGATAATATGTTTCCGCATTAACGAAAGAAAAAAATTTCTTTCTATCTAAAAGGATTCCGCTAATTTATTTATTCCTATATCCAATTGAATGGATACACCATTCAATCTGTATCATTTACCAAAATATAACATAGCATATGCGTACATCTTTCGGCCGAAAATGTCACGGAATATAGATATATATGATATAGGAAATATACTATTAAATTAAATAATTCTAAATCGTGGATACATATGTATCCTTGACATACTGAAACGACTGCCATTATTGGTATCAAACCAATAGCGATTCATACAAGCTAAATCTTCTAATCGGTAATTGGGCCAAAGAACTAATTTACATTTAATGAATTTATTTGTATCTGTATTAAGATGCTTGTCCTCATCCAAAAATTTTCCAGAGTTTCTTATGTTGTTTTCATTGCAAAATAATGGATTTCTATTTCTATCCGTAACATTCCAATTATGGGAATTGAAACAAATTAACATTCTCAATTCTCTACGACGTCTAGGAGATAGAATATTTTCAGGAACAAGGAAATCATAATAATTTGTGTCCCCATTCACAAGCATATTCCCATATCGTACAATGGGTTTATCCAAATTCCTCTTATCAATATATCTTTTTTTTATGCATTTTCCATTAGTTTGGTGTTTATTGTTCTCGACCAATGAAATACTTATAGTTTGATATATAATCAATTTTCCATCCCTTTTTAGAGATAGACGAATTGGTTCGATAATTAATATTCCTTTTTTTATCAATTCTGTAAGAGCTAGATCTTTCTGAATTAGCATTACATCCAGATGCATCTCTCCTCTTTGAATCGAGGATATAGCAATTTCCTTTGGATTTATCAGTCTAAGTAAGAGACAATATACCTTGATATTATTGATCATTCTTTGGTTCAAGGAGTCATCCCATCTTAATTGAAAAAGGAAATATTTTTTCAGGAAGAAATCAAGTTCTGCTTCCTTGTTTTTCTTGGATTGTTTTTTCTTTTTACCTTTTTTAATGGTAATGTCTGATCTCGCGTAATTCTCTTCAATATCTTTTTTTTTGTTTTCTTTTCGTAGATCTGATACAAGATTTACTTGGTCCTGTTGTTCATTTTTTTGTTGGTTGAAATTTTCTAATTTAAGATATTTTTTTTGATCAGATATCATCTGAAGATTATTTTTTATATTTATATAGATGTTTTTATTTTGACTTTTTTTTTTATAAAAATAAAAGTCAAAAAGAAGTAATTTGATTGGTATAATCCATGGTTTAATCTTATATGCATCAAAAAGTAAGACAAATTCTGGGAAGAACCAAGATTCTAGATTTGATATGGTACGATAAACTCTTTCTTGATTCATTCCCATCCAATTCAAAAAAATACTTTTTTGATTGGATGGGTTGATTTTTTGATGAATCGTAAGAGAAAAAATATCTTTTTTTTTCAATTTGTTGTTGATTTTTTTTTCAGTCTTAGTATTTTTATCAATTTTGGTACCGATATGTGTATTGGTCCAGGTCTCAATATAGATATTTTTTCTAAGACAAAAATGGAGAATTCTACAATCAAAATATTTTCTATCTAGATTTTTATGCGTATCAATAATATATCCTTCTTCTAGATAATCACTAATAGCTGTACTTACCAATACATAAAATGATTCGGATTTCGGTTTATTGAAATTATATGGAATTTTGAGAACTCCGTTTACTTGTAATCTTGACCCATAAATATATAAATCCTTCTTATCCCCATAGTTCATATATTTATGTGACAAAAGATCATATCTGTAGTGTTTTTTCCATTTTTCTTTTTGATTTGTCAATGAATCCGCTGCATAGTAATTTTGTTTCACGTAATGAATTAATTGGTCTTTTTCTTTTTTATATGAATCCGATTTAATTGAGTCTTTATTTTGAATCCTATAACGTTGATTGATTCTATTTCGCCATTTTTGCGGTACTAACCACGACCATTTGGTTTGAGATAAATTGTATTGATAATGCCCCTTTAACCAGTTTTTCCATTCAATCATTCCAGACTTATGAATTTTCTTATGTCTTGAATTGGAATCAAATATTCCTCGTGTCATACAATAATCCTTGATTTTATCCTTAATAAAAGGATAAGTCCCCTGATATTGAAGTAGAGATTTCAAGTGATACTTGTTAAGTAATTGGGTTTGTGATAATTTGTAAAATACATATGCTTGGGACAAGGAGGATAAGTCATAATACATTTTTGTACTATTACTAATATTAGTATTCGAAAACGAATTTTTTATAGTGGAAAAAAAGTTCATTGTATTTTGATCTCTTTCATCAATTCCTTCCTGATTTGTTTGATCGTTGTAAACGGATTTTTTGATTATTTTTTTTGTTGATTCAAAGAAAAGTTGAAAATTGATCCTGTGAATGGTAATCATACATAGCAAGATATCTATGTATATTTTTTCAATCAGAGATTTCAAAAAATAATGTGATTTACGTATTAATCGTATATTTATTCTTTGGAATATCTGCCAAATATGTTTCTGTGATTTCGATCTTTTATCATCACAAGTTAGAATTATTTTTTTCTTGTCTTTTGTGATTCGTTCTATTTGATTCCTGATTGTGATTGTTCTATCAGAAAGATCTTTCATCTTTTTTTCTATGAGTGAATAATTTGTCCAATTCATGGATTGGATTTGGATGGTTGATTTGTGAATAATCTTATTATTTATTTCGGAATCTTTTCCATTTTCAGCCGTTTCATATACTTTCGCCTTGCTCAATTCAAATAAGAATATTGGGTTTACTTTTTGAATTTCCTTCATTATTCGTTTTAGAACTAGAAGTATTTTAATGATCCATCTTGTTTTTTCTTTTGAAACTTTTAGAAGTAGAAAGAAATTCTTTTTCACTTTTCTAACTTTTTTTTGGAGTTCTTTATAAATGGGTTCAAAAAAGGAAGGTCGTTTTCGGGGACTCCCAAAAGGGAGTTCCGCTTCCATTCCCCAAACTGTTAAAAAACAAAAATTGTCTTTTTTTCCTTTTTTTTTTATTTGATCTCTAGGATGAGATCGTATTTTAGATCTTCGCCAAGGTTTCAAACAGAAAGGAAATAGAATCTTTATCTGAATACCGTCTGTTAACCAATCTTTGGGAAATTCAGTTTCTGATAATTGAACACCATTATAGGTGCATTTAACATGCATTTCTCTATTCCATTCCTTCAAATCCTCATACCATTCGGGTAATTGGAATAATAACATACGGCCAATATTTTTAGCAATTATCAATGAAGGCAATACAATGTATTTTCTAAGAAAAGATTGGGTTACTAACATCAAACCTCTTATTGCTTGAGCAAATATAATGTTATCCCAAGTTTCTGATATTGCTATACGTTCATTTTCCTCTTTTTTATATTCGTTTTTTTTCTCTTTTTCCCTTGTCTCTTCCTCCTCAAAATCAAAATGCGAAATTTTCAATTCTGGTTCTCTCCCCACCGAATTCCTAAAAATTAGATTCATCATTTCAGAGATATAAGAAGAAAAAAAAAATGTTTTGTCTATTCGATCCAAAAAAAGCGGGGAATGCACATTTGCTTGAAACATTTCCCAAATAACTGTTTTACGTCTTTGAGCACGCATGGATCCTTTGATTATATCCCGACGAAAATCCGATTGTTGCGAATAACGTATCAAAGCCACCTCGTCTGCTTGATCACTATTATTAGTATTATTTGTAGTTGTAATAGGATTGGTATTCTGATCGTTATCAGTATAAATTACTACGCGTTTGGCTTTTCTTGAACGAATTTCATGATCTTCCGTAGATTCTTCCTCATTTTCTTCCTCCTGTTCTTCCAAATCATCAGTTAATTTGTATGACCATCGAGGAACACTTTTACGTATTTCTTCTATTCCAATAGATTTATTTCTAATTATTGTTTGATCATTTGGATCAGTTGTAATTACATCGAATACCCATTTTAAAGCTTTTGCTTGACTTTCTAAACCAATTCTTGTTTGCTCTCTCAATAAAGAATATTTTGGAAAATGCAAAATGGGTGCAGGCTCAAAAGGAAATTCTTTGATTGCGGTTAAGGAATTACCAATATAATTCAGTAATGATTCCCTATCAATCGGATTCTTTTGATGTTCAAATTTTCTGGAACTGGAATAATTAGAATTATTAGGAAGTAGCCCATAAATCTTATTTATCCAATTGATTTCTATGGAATCTTCCGTATCTGTAGAAGTGATTAAATCATTCATGATTGTATGTGAATAGAATTTTTTTATTGTTCCACGATATGGTCCTCTCAAAAAGGGGTCATACGGTTTGGGCAAGTATTTTTGTTCATTTTCATCATTGCATAATCTGGTCCTTTTTTCGAGCATATCTAGAGCAATAAATCCCTTTTCTTTTTCTAGAGCTTTTGTTCGACTTATTAATTCATTGTTCAAGTTGTACTTTTTTTGCTCATTGGTATAAACCCAATAATGATACTGATCCACATGGGATAATTTTTCTGTCGTGTACAAAGACATTTTTCGTTCTATCATTTCCGAAAAAGTCGATAAACTAGGTGGATATGTAAAAGATATTACTTGTTTTCCATCACTTGGACATGTATAAAAAAAATATTGTGCCATTTCATTTCGTACAGCATTTTCAAATTGATTATTTTTTATATACCGACATGGGCGATTCCATCGTTTATAATCGAAAAGAAAAGTAAGA